CCATAGATAAAAAACCCACTTTTTTACGATTACGGGGTTTATTGGAATATGAAATTCAACCCTGGAAATACAGGATCCCCATTTTTTTTACTACCCGGAGCTTCGATACATTTCGAAATCGAGAGATGTCTACCGGGGGAGGTTCTATCAGACAACAATTAGCCAATCTAGATTTACGAATGATTATAGATTATTCATTGGTAGAATGGAAAGAATTGGAGGAAGAGGAACCCACAGGGAATGAATGGGAAGATCGAAAAGTTGGAAGAAGAAAAGATTTTTTGCTTAGACGCATGGAATTGGCTAAGCATTTTATTCGAACAAATATAGAACCAAAATGGATGGTTTTGTGTCTATTACCAGTTCTTCCTCCTGAGTTGAGACCAATCTATCATATAGATGAGGATAAACTAGTGACCTCGGATATTAATGAAATCTATAGAAGAATTATCTATCGGAATAATACTCTTACAGATCTATTAACAACAAGTATAGCTACGCCAGAAGAATTAATAATATCTCAGGAAAAATTGCTACAAGAAGCCGTGGATGCACTTCTTGATAATGGAATCTGCGGACAGCCAATGAGGGATGATCATAATAGAATTTACAAGTCGCTTTCAGATGTAATTGAAGGCAAAGAAGGAAGAGTTCGCGAGACTCTGCTTGGTAAACGGGTCGATTATTCAGGGCGGTCAGTGATTGTCGTGGGCCCTTCACTTTCATTACATCGATGTGGATTGCCTCGCGAAATTGCAATAGAACTTTTCCAGGCATTTGTAATTCGTGACCTAATTAGAAAACATCTTGCTTCAAACATAGGAGTTGCTAAGAGTCAAATTCGGAAAAAAAAACCGATTGTATGGGAAATACTTCAGGAAATTCTGGATGACCATCCTGTATTACTGAATAGAGCGCCTACTCTGCATAGATTAGGCATACAGGCATTCCTCCCCATTTTAGTGGAAGGGCGTGCTATTTGTTTACATCCATTAGTTTGTAAGGGCTTCAATGCGGACTTTGACGGGGATCAAATGGCTGTTCATGTGCCTTTATCTTTAGAGGCTCAAGCAGAGGCACGTTTACTTATGTTTTCTCATATGAATCTTTTGTCTCCAACTATAGGAGATCCCATTTCTGCACCAACTCAAGATATGCTTAGTGGACTCTATGTATTAACGAGTGGAAATCGTCGGGGTATTTGTGTAAATAGGTATAATCCATGTAATCGTAGAAACTATCAAAATGAAGATAATAACTATAAGTATACAAAAAAAAACGAACCCTTTTTTTGTAATGCCTATGATGCAATTGGAGCTTATCGGCAAAAACGAATCAATTTAGGTAGTCCTTTGTGGCTGCGGTGGCGACTAGATCAACGTGTTATTGCTGCAAGAGAAGTTCCTATCGAAATTCACTATGAATCTTTGGGGACCTATTATGAGATTTATGGACACTATCTAATAGTAAGAAGTATAAAAAAAGAAATTCTTTATATATATATTCGAACCACTCTTGGTCATATTTCTCTTTATCGAGAAATAGAAGAAGCCATACAGGGGTTTTGGCAGGGCTGTTGTAATTCTATGCTGCCAGGGGGAATTCGAGTCTCGCCGGGTTAACTAGGACTATAATTGCGGAATTTCTACGTGAATCAAAATCTAGAAAAGGAAGTTTTCCAATCACTGACTCAAACCCATTGTCAAATTCTACTCAGCGCAACGCAATATGGAGGTACTGATGGCAGAACGGCCCACTCAGGTCTTTCACAATAAAGTGATAGACGGAACTGCCATGAAACGACTTATTAGTCGATTTATTGATCACTATGGAATAGGATATACATCACATATCCTGGATCAAGTAAAGACTCTTGGTTTCCGACAAGCTACCGCCGCATCCATTTCATTAGGAATTGATGATCTTTTAACAATACCTTCTAAAAGATGGCTAGTTCAAGACGCTGAACAACAAAGTTTTATTTTGGAAAAACACCATCATTATGGGAATGTACACGCGGTAGAAAAATTACGTCAATCGATCGAGATATGGTATGCCACAAGTGAATATTTGCGACAAGAAATGAATCCTAATTTTCGGATGACCGATCCTTTTAATCCAGTCCATATAATGTCTTTTTCGGGAGCCAGAGGAAATGCATCTCAGGTACATCAATTAGTAGGTATGAGAGGATTAATGTCGGATCCCCAAGGGCAAATGATTGATTTACCCATTCAAAGCAATTTACGCGAAGGACTCTCTTTAACAGAATATATTATTTCTTGCTACGGAGCCCGTAAAGGAGTTGTGGATACCGCTATACGAACATCAGATGCAGGATATCTCACGCGCAGACTTGTTGAAGTAGTGCAACACATTGTTGTACGTCGAACGGATTGTGGCACCGTTCGAGGTATTTCTGTAAGTCCTCGAAATGGAATGATGGCGGACAGGATTTTTATCCAAACATTAATTGGCCGTGTATTAGCAGATGATATATATATAGGTTCGCGATGCATTGCTACTAGAAATCAAGATATTGGGGTTGGACTTGTGAATAGATTCATAACTTTTAGAGCACAACCAATCTCTATTCGAACCCCCTTTACTTGTAGGAGTACATCTTGGATTTGTCAATTATGTTATGGCCGGAGTCCGGCTCATGACGACCTGGTCGAATTGGGAGAAGCTGTAGGTATTATTGCAGGTCAATCTATTGGAGAACCGGGCACTCAATTAACATTAAGAACTTTTCATACTGGCGGAGTATTCACAGGGGGTACTGCAGAACATGTGCGAGCCCCTTCTAATGGAAAAATAAAATTCAATGAGGGTTTGGTTCATCCGACACGTACACGTCATGGACATCCTGCTTTTCTATGTTCTATAGACTTGTATGTAACTATTGAGAGTGAAGATATTATACACAATGTGTGTATTCCGCCCAAAAGTTTTCTTTTAGTTCAAAACGATCAATATGTAGAATCAGAACAAGTCATTGCTGAGATTCGCACGAGAACATCCACTTTGAATTTGAAAGAGAAGGTTCGAAAACATATTTATTCTGACTTAGAGGGCGAAATGCACTGGAATACCGATGTGTATCATGCACCTGAATTTACATATGGTAATATTCATCTCTTACCAAAAACAAGTCATTTATGGATATTATTAGGGGAGCCCCGGAGATCTAGTCTAGGCCCCTGTTCGATCCACAAGGATCAAGATCAAATGAACGCTTATTCTCTTTCTGTTAAGCGAAGACATATTTCTAACCCCTCAGTAACTAATAATCAAGTGAGACACAAATTTTTTAGTTCGTATTTTTCTGGTAAAAAAAAGGGGGGAGATCGGATTCCTGATTATTCAGAACTGAATCGAATGCCATGTACTGGTCGTTGTAATCTCAGATATACGGGCATTCTCGGGGGGAATTCTGATTTATTGGCAAAGAGGCGAAGAAATAGAGTCATCATCCCACTCGACTCGATTCAAGAAGGCGAGAACCAACTAATACCTTCTTCAGGTATATCAATTGAAATCCCCAGAAATGGTATTCTCCGTAGAAATAGTATTCTTGCTTATTTCGATGATCCTCGATATATAAGAAAGAGCTCGGGACTTACTAAATATGAGACTAGAGAACTGAATTCAATCGTCAACGAAGAGGATTTTATTGAGTATCGAGGAGTCAAGGTATTTTGGCCAAAATACCAAAAGGAAGTCAATCCATTTTTTTTTATTCCCGTGGAAGTCCACATTTTGGCCGAATCTTCTTCCATAATGGTACGGCACAATAGTATTATTGGGGTAGATACACAAATCACTTTAAATAGAAGAAGTCGAGTAGGCGGATTGGTCCGAGTGAAGAAAAAAGCAGAAAAAATTAAACTTATAATATTTTCTGGAGATATCCATTTTCCTGGAAAGACAAATAAGGCATTCCGGTTGATACCACCAGGAGGGGGAAAACCAAATTCCAAAGAATACAAAAAATTGAAAAATTGGCTCTATATCCAACGAATGAAACTTTCCAGGTATGAAAAAAAGTATTTTGTTTTGGTTCAACCTGTAGTCCCATATAAAAAAACGGATGGTATAAATTTAGGAAGACTTTTCCCGGCGGATCTCTTGCAGGAAAGTGATAATCTACAACTTCGAGTTGTCAATTATATCCTTTATTACGACCCAATTCTGGAAATTTGGGACACAAGTATTCAATTAGTTCGGACTTGTTTAATGTTGAATTGGGACCAAGACAAAAAGATCGAAAAGGCCTGTGCTTCCTTTGTTGAAATAAGGACAAATGGTTTGATTAGAGATTTTCTAAGAATCGACTTAGCAAAGTCACCTATTTCATATACCGGAAAAAGGAACGATCTGCCGGGTTCAGGATTGATCTCTGAGAATGGATCAGATCGCGCTAATGTCAATCCGTTTTCTTCCATTTATTCCTATAAAAAGGCAAGGATTCAAGAATCCCTTAATCCAAATCAAGGAACTATTCATACATTGTTGAATCGAAATAAGGAATCTCAATCTTTGATAATTTTGTCATCATCCAATTGTTCTCGAATAGGCCCATTCAACGATGTAAAATCTCCCCATGTGATAAAAGAATCAATCAAAAAGGACCCCCTAATTCCAATTATGGGCCCCTTAGGAACAGGCTTTACAATTTATCATTTCGATTTATTTTCCTATTTAATAACCCACAATCAGATCTTGGTAACTAACTATTTGCAACTTGACAATTTAAAACAGATTTTTCAAATACTTAAATATTATTTACTGGATGAAAATGGTCAAATTTATAATCCCTATTCGTGTAGTAACATCATTTTAAATCCATTCAATTTAAATTGGTATTTTCTCCATTACAATTATTGTGAAGAGACATCTACAATCGTGAATCTTGGGCAGTTTCTTTGTGAAAATGTATGTATAGCCAAAAAAGGACCGTATTTAAAATCAGGTCAAGTTCTAATTCTTCAAGTTGA